TCTTGAGAAATGACCTGGTCTAGCCCATTCCTCGAAAGAAGTTTTTACAGGATCCCTATCTACCAAAATTTTTACTTCTGGTTCCGGCGAACGAATAATCATTGAGTCCTCCTCTTTCCGGACAACACATACAAAGAGACCTGCCAACAGTCAAGAAATTAGTGAACCGACGAGAGATATTTAAAATTTGTTTCTTTCTCGTCTATCTCCCATTTTCTTTAGTTATTCACTAGAGCAATTATCATCTGGAAATTGATCCGGGGCAAGTGTTCGGATCTATTATGACATAGCGGGGAGGCGCTCAACGGACCTTTTTATCCTATAAAATATTTTATGGATAGAGAAACTAGATATATCTAGTTTCTCTACTCTACCTGTCTCTCATTTATCCCTAGGAAATACTAGACAAAATAGAAAAATCTTAGAAGGGCTCTAAGGAAATTTATTAATTTTTCCAAGAAGAATGATCATACTGATAGGTCCAGCAAACAATTAATTTTAACAAAAAATGAGGCTTATTCTTTTAGTCGAACCGTCGCGTGATCTTCAACCAATTATGAGCTTCAATATAATTTCCAGGAGTAAGTGCTATAGCTTGTTTCCAATACTCAGCGGCTTGGTCGAACCAAGCCTCCGCAATTTCAGAATCTCCCTGTCGAATGGCCTGTTCTCCCCGGTCGGAATAGGTCGATCAATTCCTTCCCTTAGAACCGTACTTGAGAGTTTACTACCTCATACGGCTCAGCAGTCAATTCGTTTTTTGTTACCCCGTTGTAATCTACCATATCTAAATTAAAGATATTTATCATAGATCCATCTCCTTTTTCTCGGGTTAACTAAAAGAGGTTAATTACATAAGTTTGAAACTAAAATTTGGATTACTAATCTTTTTTGTTTTATCTTTTATCCCACCTTTAGATTCATAAGATAAGAATAAAGCATGGATATTTATTTTATTTATATATTTTATTCTTCTAATTTTCTGAAAGGTAACTCTCTCAATTTCATAGAGAAATTTTTATTTATTATAGAATCTTTGAAAAAGACTTTTCATTCATAAGAAAGAAAAGACTTACTCTCTTTGGGATCTGATACTACACCGCTGCTCGTTAGTGGATCAACTCTATTACATAAGTGGATTCCTAACTTTTTTCATATGATGACAATGATATAAGTAAGCAGTTCTTATTGTATATTGGATCGGCCCAAAACCTCGCAAATTGATCTTTACGGTGCTTTCTCTATCAATTAGATCCTTTATCCATAGAATAAAGTATCTAGGCATATCGATTTCTTAATATTTTAACTTTTAGAAAGTTTTTTTCTTTGCTACAGCTGATAAAAATCGTTATTTTGGACGATTTTTATGTAGAAAGCCTTTTTTCTAGTAGAGTATTTAATTTTTTTTTTTTTTTTTTTCTATAGTAGAGAGAGTCGCACGTAATGACAGATCACGGCCATATTATTAAAAGCTTGGGGTAAGAACGGGTTTCGTTCTAGTGCTCGAAAATAATATTCCAAAGCTTTGGTATGTTCTCCATTACTTGTGTGGATAAGTCCTATATTATAGAGTATATAACTTCGATCATAGGGATCTATTTCTAGGCGCATAGCTTCATAATAATTCTGCAAAGCTTCCGCATAATTTCCTTCGGATTGAGCCGACATCCGTTACGGTCGTCGTTTGATTCCACGAATCTCCGTTCCAGAACCGTACATGAAATTATCATCTCATACGGCTCCTCCTTTATGTACATAAAAAGAATAATAACTTTAAAAGCTTAAAATATTCTCGTTATAAACTGAGCGGGGCTAGTGTTTTTAGAATAAATCTCTAGCCAACCTTTCTGCAAAAGATTTTTTCTTACCATCAAGCGTGTTAGGATTAAATAGAAATGGTAACTTCAACAATTTCTTTGTCCTCAACACTTTCTAATTTCCAGGAATTAGTCACTTCAACAATCTTCGACGGTTATACGGGTATCCAAAGTACCAACGAGATGGATGTTTGTTGTCCCAACCATTCTTGTTAGCCCTCACCCTCATAAGGAGTAAAGAGTTCATCTTTCATTTTATTTTAATAAATAACTAAAGTTTTTGTGTTGTTGATTTCTAGGTGTAGTGCTTCTTCCCATATGCCCCCCATTGGTACTAGTGAAGTAAGATTGAACTGTACTATAGAACCTATAGGTGTAACCTTTCGCTCAATACTCCAATCGACAATTGAAGCATCTGAGGCGGCATTACTCGAGGATACACGACAGAAGGAATTGTTCTATTTCTAAACTTCACCTTCAACAAGTGTAGATTTCTTTCAATAATCTTTTTTCTTTCTATCCCAAATCTCGTGTCTTTGGGTGATCAAAAAGAATCAAATCGCACCATCTCTATAGTAAGTAAATGCCTCTTTTTCTCCTGAAGTTGTCGGAATTATTCGTAATAAGATATTGGCTATAATTGAAAAGGTTTTATCAATAAAATTCCCATTTATCTGCGATCTAGGCATAGATAACAATACATTCTATAATTCTTTTCATTACCTCGCGTAGGAAAAAGATCCTACAAACAAAGGAAAAGGAATTGGACAGTACGAAATAACATAAAAACACACTAAGAAAATGAAATTCTCTTTATTACCATTACCTAAACTGTGCAGCAAAGATATTTCTTTATCTATTTTTCTAAGGTTAATGTGATAGGTACCAACAATAAAGTTATCAAATATCTAATTATGAATAACTCGCTATTCCCTCGGGTTTTGGGCCATAATCATTATGTAGGAAAGATGGCCGAGTGGTTGAAGGTGTAGCATTGGAACTGCTATGTAGGCGTTTGTTTACCGAGGGTTCGAATCCCTCTCTTTCCCTACTTTAACCCAATTCAGCAATGCCCTTCCCCCTAATGTAACAAATAAAGGAAAATGGAATTCTACCAGTTAGATGCTATGGATTTGCTATTACTAAATAGTGGAACAAAATTCCTTCGTCCAAAGTGAAGAAAGTGCTGTAACCCTTCTTATTTGATTGACTGAGGTTTACGTTTGACGCGAATAATATTCTACCACTAGCAATTCATTTATTTTCAAACCGACTCCCTTACTATCTATTATTTGATTGACCAATCCTTTATATTGGACTGAGTGAAGAGTCAAATGTTTTGGTAATTCCTCATGAGGAGTTGAATCAAGATAATTTTGAATCAGAGCTCGGGATTTTTTATCATCCTTCGCCGTAATAATATCGCTGGGTTTGCAACGATAACTTGGTATATCTACTATACGCCCATTAACTAAAATATGCCTGTGGTTAACTAATTGGCGGGCGCCAGGAATAGTCGGAGCCATGCTCAACCGAAAAAGGATATTATCCAAACGCATTTCAAGTAATTGTAGTAAAACCTGACCTGTTGAACCTTTCGCTTTTCCGGCAATACGGACATATTTAAGCAATTGCCGTTCGGTAAGACCATAATGAAAACGCAATTTTTGTTTTTCTTCTAGACGAATACGATATTGGGATCTTTTACCGGAACGCGAATTGTTTCTAAGATCACTTCCAACTCTAGGTCTTTTACTAGTTAGTCCCGGTAAAGCCCCCAGACGGCGTATTTTTTTGAAACGAGGCCCTCGGTAACGCGACATAAAGACTCCTTATTTGAAATTCCAATAAGACTCAATTAAAACTGAACTAAATAATAACTAAAGCGAAATATTGTACTACAAAGAATAATGAGATAAATTGTATCAGACTCTGTTATTGTATATATGAAATATATAAATAAAAAAGGATCTTTTTCTGTCTTGATTTGATCTGTAGAGATCCAATCTAACTCCTACTATATTTTATTCTTTTATTCCTAGTGAAAGCTCCTACGAAATAATAGATTGGGGACTCTTGAAAAAAGAAGAGTGAGTGTTTTAAAAAGATTTTCATTTCAAAGAGACATTCTAAATCGTGTAAACAATAAAAAAAGATGGAAAAGCCCGATATCGGAATCGAACCGATGACCACCGCATTACAAATGCGGTGCTCTAACCTCTGAGCTAAGCGGGCTCACATAAACATAAAAAATTTGTACATGTATAAGAATTTACTAAACTACTAGTATCTTATCCTCCCTAGTAACTAGTCAGATTCATTCTTAGTTATTCATACTTCAATTATTATTATAGCAACAAAGAAATAAAAAAATCGACCGTTCAAGTATTCCACATTGTACTATCAAATTCGAGGGAAATAAAAATAGCTATGTGGTACAGACCCCTCTATATTGAATTCAAGATATAGAAATGATAGAATTATTTTTGATCCACCAAAACAGGTTCCGCCGATAGAGATGAAAGAAGATAGGTGCAAAATATGAGGAAACACGATTCAATATAGGAATGGGCATCTGATGAATTAAAAGGTTCCATTGAAAGAATCAAATGACATCACAATAAGACCCCAATCGAAAAAAGGGGGGATATGGCGAAATTGGTAGACGCTACGGACTTAATTGTATTGAGCCTTGGTATGGAAACCTACTAAGTGAAAACTTTCAAATTCAGAGAAACCCTGGAATTAAAAACGGGCAATCCTGAGCCAAATCTTCTTTTCCAAAACCAAACCCCACTCAAGGGGTTAACAAAGCGAAAAAGGGGGTAGGTGCAGAGACTAAACGGAAGTTGTTCTAACAAATAGAGTTTACTACGTTGCATTGGCAAAGGAATCTTTCCATCCAAAATCCAGAAAGGATGGCGGATAAACCTTAATATACATACGTAACCATACTGAAATAGTATATCAAATGATTGTTAGAAATCGATTCTGAGTTGAAGAAAGAATCGACTATTCATTCATAAAATAAGTCACTCCACAGTCTGATATATCTTTTGACGAACTGAGATTAATTGGACGAGAATAAAGATAGAGTCCCATTATACATGTCAATACTGACAACAAGGAGATTTATAGTAAAAGGAAAATCCGTCGACTTTAGAAATCATGAGGGTTCAAGTC